TGTATTATTATGGAATTGTGTTTTGATTCCTAGTTTATAAACGTTGTAAGGTAACGTTTCTCGCCGGTTTTGGTAGTAGTTGTTGTTGGTTATAAACGTTAGTTGTTGTGAAGCATATGAGAATATGCCTGGTTTTGGGTAATATCTTAAGAGGTGCAACGTTCTCCGTGGGTGTTGGTACGAGTGTGGTTTTTCACAGGTCCGGAGACAAGAAAAGAGCCGAATTAGTGTAGGAATGGAGATTTCTACTTTCCGTAGTTGGGTTCGAACCTGAAGATGGTTTTGTGGTGTCTGCTTCGTCTCTAGATTATGCTTCGTCTCCAGAATCCCTACCCTAAAGAGTGAAATTGCGTAGCTTAAGGTAGGTGTTTCCCCAATCCGCGCAAAATAAACGTAAGGGCTGTCTATTGGTAATAGAATTGAAAGGGTAGAAGGTATCCTCGGCATTGTTGGAGAAGTTTAAGTGGGAGTAAGCATTGCCCCCTTACTTGTTCGTTGTCTATCTGTTCTACTAACCTGATGTCTACCTGTATAAATCTATACTCGTTTGAACTACTCGATTGCTATTTTTTTGTCTTTCCTTTACTAACGTGGAATAACGAGTTTTTTTTTTTGGTCTGCCTTTGATTGAAAGAGGAGTGTTAAAGCAATTCGCTTACGAAATCACAGTCCAAAGCAAAGCAACTACTTACTGGTTTAGCTCGTGTTTTCCTTTTTGAAGTAGTTTGGCAGACGCATCGATTGTTCGTGGCTGGTCACACGGCTCCGGTGCATTGGGCCACTCTCAATTGTGTGGTTCCGAAAAAACTAGGGCTCTTCTCGTATGAGCAGGCTTATCAACCACTCAGAATAGGGAGCTTCCAGCGGGAAGTCCAGCTTTGGGACGTTGCCCCTCCCTCGGATGAAAATAGATCTCGTGGAGACGGGCTTGACAAAAGTCAGTTAGCAAGCGGGTGTTCCATAAAAAAAAAGAAACTAGGACCGAACTCAACTCCGTGGCCAAAACCATCTTCTCACTCTGACCCCCACATATCAGATCCCAGATGCCACCCAACGATGATGGGACTTTCGCGCAGTCTCATTCGAGAAATACTCCCCCTCTTGCAGCGAGAGCCCACTCCTACCTAAGGAAGGGGCTTGTAGATCTATATTTGGATTAAGGGGCGGTATGGATGGAAGAGCGCTTCTATTGGTAGGCAGTCGCTGGCCGAGGAGGCTGCTCTCTCTATCTAGAATGAAAAGAGGAGAGAAGTAGCACGCACTGGAGTGGGAGAATCCATCGAGTAATGAAGATGTTAACTTATAGTACAAGCAAGAGAACTCTTAAAAGAAAGAAATCTACTGCTCTATCATTGACAGATATCTTTTAGTCTATAGCCCTACCTAGGGGGAACTCACACTCGCTAGAAGGCAAAAGCACTTGAAACAGTAGTGAGGTAAGAAATAAAACTACTCGCTTATTCTAAATATGCCTGCTCTTCGAATTCAAAACTCCTCAGCTATACCCCTTTCTACATATGTATATATGAAAAAGACAGCAGCTATACAAAGCTTTATCTCGCCACTTGAGAACTCGTTTGCTTCTGGCTGTCTTACTGGATTTCATCTATCCTTAGCTTACTGGCCTAAGATGTATATGCTTGGAATATTCGTAATCTCCCTCGTGGTTACGTTTTATTATCTTAGAAGGAGTTGCAACCTACAAGGCCTATAACGCCGTATCAGATCTTTCCATTGCCCTATGGTCACTTGCTTAAAAACTGAAAAGAGACAGACTAAAAAAGAGACTGAACTTCACTTAGGCTTTCTCGCAAGCTTATTAGAGCATTGAATTGACCTCTACTAAGAGTAAGATGGCTTGGATTCTACTAAATCCAAAGAATGCTGGCTAGGGTGACGCTCGTGCTTCTTTCGAGTAAGGCAAACTGAGTAAGGGGTCGTGTTATTAAGTCAATTTCTTAGCTATAAGCCTGGCCTTTCACTTTTATTAGTACCCCTTTTTCCAACCTTTTCCATTCCATATCTCACCAGTCTTCTTTCCCTGGGTTGTTCTTGAAACGCGTATTAAGTACTTCCCTCCACAAGTCGATCACACCAGATCAAAAAAGTAGGAAAGACCGGGCAGGCTATCAGAACTTCAAACTCATAAACGTAAACTTTTCTCTTTAATAGCTTCAGTACTCATTCATGCCTATTGGCAATAATATGTTTCATCATAAGAATACCGTGAAACCTAGACATATTAAGAAAGTCCATAACTTTGATCTTCTCCACTCTCATAGTTGCTACCACAGAATCAAGAAAGGAATCATTCATCACCATAGTACTCCTACCTGCTCAAAAGGAATCCTCACTATACCAACAACAGCTTAGAAAGTTCTGAAATAGGAGTGCCATATAAGCAAACACTTTCATTATTTCAAGCGCATATGTCACATGTAAAGATTAAGCATTACTAACTCTTTCCATATCTGCTACCTTCAAGCGCTTTGGTCTAAGGGCTGCTTTCTCTGCCACTTTTCTCTTTATGGTATAGCCGGCCAATAAACATAGAAAGAATTGACTAATACATAAAGGTTCTGTCTACTGATTGAGATACCCGTCTCATTGGCAACACTGATCCTAGTACATTCGTAATGTTAAGGCTATAAGTATTCCACTACTACTCGAGTAACTAAACATACGCTAAACTAATGGATACATAGACTCTCCAAACTCTCATGAATAGCTCATCCCCTGCTTGGTAAGTAAGGCAAATAGCCTCGCGCGTAGAGTATAGTAAAATGTCTAACCGGCTGTAGATGATTTGACTGATACAACTATAGTGATTTTGCCTATACCATTAAAATAGTTTTTGTATAAAAGTAACCAGATTTAAGAATAGACAAAGGAGACTGAACCAACATAAAAAGACTTCTCGAAGGGCAGCATTCTTGCCAAACCCTGACCTCTATTTCGATCCGATAGCAACACACGAACATTTGGATGAGAGCTTCAGGTTGAATAAGGCTGTTGCACATAATAAGATTAAGTAAGGCCTTGTACCTTTACTAGTACTTGGTTTTACAAGGTCATGACCAAGCAAACCATAGTGAGAAAGTTTACAAACTCTATTGTATTTATTGAATGAACTGGAACTTGTAATGACGAAAGCATGACAAATTACGCTATCCTTCCTTACTGTCCTGGTGCGTGGTGAATTCATTGGCTAATTAATGAGGACACTGACTCACAAAGGCTATAGCTAGTCTCTACGAATATCTCGATGCAAGCATTACCAATAGTTGGAGTTCGTGCTTGAATGTATTAGTGGGAGAGTGGAAGGGAGGTTAGTAGCTTGAAGAAAGGAAAGAGTCTTATCGTCTGTCTCAAAGAGTTGATGAATCACGCAGATAGGTAATGAGAAGCGTCATATACTTGTATTCTCAATTTCTAGAATGGATAGGCATAGACTGATTGTTCATTTTGAGGGTCAGTATAGTTGCTTGCATATGTAACCAGAAAGCTTTGATGAAGCCTCAGAGGGCAAGCAGGTTTCAATCATTTGTTTTTAGCATCTCCACTAGAAAGAGTAGAGAGAAAGAAGCCTTTCGCATCTGGAAAGAGGACACCCACTACAACTTTTTATCTTAGGGGCTTGCTTCTTGTGAAGAACTAAGGCAGCTCAAATGAATGCTCGCCTACTCATGTAGCTGTCTCTTCTTATTTTATTGCTTAATATGAATTGTAAATGCTGAAAAATTCTCTCTCTATAAAGTAAAAAAAAGAAGAGTTGTTCATTAAAAAAAAAAAAATGAACAGTCTCACTATTCGATGAACTAGGGTGGGTCAGGGAACTCGTAGCTTATGCACGCGCACGAGGCATGAAAAAGGAGGAAAGTCATTACATAGGAAAGGAGCACACGCCATAGAGGAATTATCATGTTATGCCTGGTAAAGAAGCACACTGACTTCAGAAGAAAGAAAAGAAGTCATCCCAGGAGTGTGTGTTTTCTCATAGGAGAATCCATCCTCTAGTAAAGTTAGCAGTCAGCACATAAATGTCAGTACGTCACTCACCACCTAGCTATTGTATTGTATTAAATCCCACTCAAGTACCACTTATGAGGATAATAACTAAGTAAAGGCCGGTTAAGAAAGACTTATTCGAAGAAAGCTTTAAGAGAGTTTGTTGTCCCATGCCTTTCTGATGGTGAACCTCCTACTGCTTCTTCCAATTCTGAAACTGGGATTGGCCTGTTGACTTTGCCCTTCCTTTAGACAAAGAGCCCCCAGTTTCGCCAAAAGACCTCTGCGTGTTGTCCTCCACACAAGCCTGTCGTTGGGCTACTTGCGTCTTCGGCAGATACAAAGGAGAAGTGACGTGAAATTCCAACTCGTAGCTCTTCTTGCTTAACGTGTCTCCTTTCCGATGAAAACGAGAAAGAAAGATGTCAACTACTAAATGTGCTGCTTTGTGAATTTGATACTAGGTAGTTCTCCACCCTCGGCAGGCAAGTAGCCTTTGCGACTTACATCTCTGCTACTGGAGGGTATGAACCCCCGGATCTAGGCGAGGTGATGGCGGTCCAACAGGTTTTGGTTTCCTCCTCACTGATTGATGGAGCCCAAGACTGCTTGACGACTTTCGGTGTGGGGTCAGCTTGAGCCGAGGTCGTCTCGTAACAGGAACAGGAAGAATAGCAAACAAGCACACAAGCAGGAATAGGAATATTGGCTGTCACTATCCTCTGGTTAGCAATCAACTACGAAGCTGGCAACTCACAAGCCAGCAAGTCAACCTCTGTCAGATCTTCGGCCCTGTTTATGAACGAAACTGACTCTACTTCCTCATTCAGGCTGATATGAACTGCAAAAGAAGGCCCTCATCTTTAGCGTGGATATCGTAGGTATAAATGAAAGAAACAGGAATCAGGAAGTTGTTTCTTTCTCTCGATACGCAGAGGGGAGAGCATGCCCTGTCTCAGGCAGTATATCAGTCGTTAACGATCTTACCAGGACACATCCAATTGAAACTAGAATCCCAACCTCTTTGGAAGAAGCTCCAAATAGACTTTATTTCAGAGCGGCTTCCCTCAAATGTGTTAAATAAAGGCTATACCTCTGCCTAGAAAAACTTACGTTTCAGGCACCCTCGTGGGAGACATTGGATGTTGTCAACCGGCCTGCTCCTGCTCTTCCCCCTTTGACTTAGTTTTCGCTCTCCTCTGTTTCTAGTAGACTAAGCCTGATCCTACTTTGCGAGTCCAACAGGTCTAGTATTCTTTTATTTTTCGTCTGAGGGAACGTGGTAGCCCTGATCTAGCTAAGACTTTAGATTCCATTCTATTTCATTCTGATCTCGTTATGAGGAAATAGGTGAGGCGAGGCTAAGACAAGATATGGGACTTCCCGCGCTAAGTTGTTCCAATCTCTGTACTTAAGTAACCGAACTCGAAAGTGCTGCTATGAGCTAGATTTGTGCGTACAAGGGTAAAGAAGCGAGCAAGGCTACCTTTCCGCTGGAAATCCTATACCTGAGTGCTATTTGATCAGAGTGAGTTGTAATTGAGCTTGATTTACTTGCTCTTCTATTTGCATTTTTTGTTAAGTATGTGGGTGACTCATCGTCGTGAGATCGGTTGGTCGAGGGCTCTTTCTTTTCAAGTAGTCTCAGTCGGCGAACTCGGCTCCACAGAAGAAGTCAGTAGTGAATAAAAGAACTCATGCATGTAATCAGTGACTAGGGATCGATCAATCGGATGCAACCGAGCCATACATACAGAATTGGAAAAGGGATGATGCAAGAGCAGCGGAAGGTGACTTAGCAACATCAGTCATTTCCTATAGAAAGGAAGGAAAGGAAAGAACAGACCGTAGCAAAAGCAGAAGAAGAAGATGCGAATGCAGATACGATACCAGCAGACGTGCCCCAGCCTCCCTCGCTGTCAAAACTCTCCTCTCCTCATCTGTCTCGCCTCCAAGTAGATTATAATAAATATCGGTGGCTTGGCCTTTGCTCTTCTTTCTAAACGGAACAAGGTGAAAACAACCCTAAAAGCTAAATCGAACTATTTCCTCGCTCTTTAGAAGCATCAGAAGTAGGCGGATCTCTATCTAAATACTAGGCTCCATTGATTCCGGGAAGTCCAGGGTTGGTACCGCTTCTTAGTGAAAGGTAGGTTGTTAATGATACCGCTTAGTCAATATAGGTTAAATGCAACGACCAATTGACATATAGTACTGTGCTTAATTAAGTTAAGTTCGCTATTCTAGTGCGATGTTCAGTTCACTGTCTCCACTCCACTATTCTTATTATCTTACATAATAACTTGCCTCTTCTTTAATTGATTGGAAAGCTGGTCAATAAAACCAGTGGTAAATCCATTGAGTAGCAGCTCGTATCCAAGGAAAAGGCCATAACAAGCTCCCCAATCTTATTATCTTTCCCTTTCGAAGGAAGAAGGTCAGACAGCACTGGTCAATAGGAGCGGGTGGGCACATAGCAATAATAAATGGCAACAAGGCTCAACAGAGCAGAGACACAAGAATACCTATATAGAGACATGAGAAATAATAAGCCAAGGAGATCTTTACAAAACGAGAATTCCGCATCCGGTGAAAGCTGAAGTCACATAGGGAAGGGAGTTTCTGCAGATGGAGAAAAGGGAGATACTGTGTGTGATAGGTTATTAGCTGGAGGATTGAGATTGGTATATGGCATTCAGATAGTCATATGCCACTGAAAGCATGGAAAGACTAGGTGAACGGGCTCACCAGGCAGGGAAAGCTAGATATAGCCTCTCTTCCTCCACTTGTTTTACGGATTCACATACTGGTTGGTATGTTCATCAAGTTCTCGATTACTACTTACGGTGCCCACTGACTCCCTTTAATGGTACGCAGTCCCTGCCAATTTATCGAAAGAAAGTGCTATCCACTGAGGAGCAAGGAAGGTGCCCTAAGCTAGGAAGCCGTGATTGGTAGGATCTTTCCTTAGAAGGAAATTCGCAACGCTCTAAATTTCTCTATTTTGATTCGCCATAGCCGCTTAGGGATAGCGCCGTTACTGTACCTGCTTTCGCTATTGCTGTTCCGCTTTGCCGTTATCCGTCCCTGGCCTTAGCATAATAGGAGGGTGCCTTTTTAGCGCAAGACGATGAAATAACAACCTAAGCTTTTCGGCATTAGCAAATTGATAAATCGAATAGATCCCCGGCCGTTGGATAGGAGCACTGCCGTTACCGTGCTTAGAATTGATGAAATTAGATTTATTACTAAACCCAGGATATTCCTATTCGTAGGTGGTATACAATTACCCCTATCCCTATTGTTTTGATACATGGCGTATTGGCTTTGCCGTAGAGCTAGCTAAAGATCCATCTTTCCTGGATTAGTGATTACTTCAATCCATACCCCTATGGAATAACAAAAAGCAAGGGCAGAGGGACCAGGATCCGAAACCATACAATAATTCGTAGGAACCCACACCGGATAGAGGGCCGTCCCTTCCTCTTAAGAGGTGTAATTATGTTTGGGGATGACCCTATTGAATCTATTGAATTTGTTTCATTCCTTTCATGCGCAGACTTGTCTGCTTTGGAACTTTGCCCTGGAGTGGAGGATTGTCCCGTGATTGAGGGATGGACTTTCTCTACAACTATTGCGAAACAAGACATATGCAAATCCGAAACAGGGAAGTACGAAACTAAAGGGAAAGTCTATCGTCCCTAGTTCCTATGTTTGCTTTGAGGCAGTGCTAATTGCTAATGTGTGAACTATCACTATACTTTAATAGATTTGAATTGCGATAAATCTTCGCCCCGGAAGGCGTAGTAAAACCCCGAAACTTCAACTTCAATCGAACCATTCGCCATTCGTAGTAGTTATGAGCTCGAGCTTGTGGAGATGTTAGTTGCCAACTCGAAATTCATGTAATCCGGATGGGAGCTGAATTGCCTACTTCCCCACTATTGTCTGTCCCGAAACTTGTTTCTCCCTGGACCCTCTCTTGTTTACTAGCGAATCCGGTAAATACTTTATAAAGGAAAGGTATGTCATCACAAAACACAGGTTCAACTCGGAGACCCGTCCCGTAACCCTACTCCAGTCTCGCACATCCCATCCAGGCAAAGCAGTCTTCCCAAACTAACTAATTGTTTAATTAATACTAGCTATACTAATAGCTCTTCAATCTGTTTATTGCTGCTTCATTGTCCTTTCCCTTTGCTCTAGCGTTAGTCGCAGGAATCCCTCTTGCGTTAGTCGTAGTCATCTATTCGTAGAAATCGTAGGAAAGATCGTGGGAACCTACACCGTACCTTTCGTAGTCAATACGATTCAACCAAAGCCTTAGCAGAGGAAGTTATATGAGCGTGAAGGACTTAAGGTATACCCAACCAAGCTAACAAAGTTAGAATAGAATTAGAATGTCAGTATTCAACCCTGTCACTTATATATGCCCACTTTTGTCTTAGATTGAAGGGATCTTTAGGATTAATGCAGAAAATAGCCAGGAAGTCTATGTCAGGGACCAATTAAACAGTGGAGTGGTTCCTAATGAAGTTGACTTGCACTGCCTTTCCGGGTTGATAAAGTTTGAACTCCCCAATTTACCATTGGTCTTCCATGTGATTTCGTTCTTTGACCTCCAGATTGAGAAAGAATTGAAAATGACAGCCAAAGATGCAGAGTTGCAGATAACACCTTAAGTGTTATGAATATCAAACAGTTAGGAGTTAGGAATAATTAACATGTAGTTATTTTTATTGTGGGATACCCAAGTTCCCATTACTTATTTATTTTCTTGTACACCATTCCATGATCTGCGTGGTGCCTTTTTGTAGGCATGGTTTCGGGAGCTTCCTTCAGGTGTATTGGATGCACTAACACCAGAACAAGTAATGCACTGCAACACGGAAGAGGAGTGCGCTCTCCTTGCTTTCCTTATTTTAGCTACTTTACCTCATAATCCCTCTCTGGATCCGGGCTCGCCTCCACTATCGTTCCGGTCAAGAAGAAGAATGGTCGGATACGCATATGTGTCGATTTTCGGGACCTAAACAAAGCATGCCCCAAGGGAGAACCCCCTTTCTCTCCACAAGGAACTGATTCCTACAACGGTTACGGCTTCCTCTGATCGAGCTCCTCCAACGAACTACGAACGTACGCTTTCAAGGAATAGGAATAGAAGTCCTATCCGGTCTAGGTTCCTAATCTGATTCCTTCCTCGGCATCGGAACAATACTTTGCTCTACCCTCACACACCCAGGCCTAGGAGATAATGAGATGGAATTACTACAAAAGATACACCCTTTGGCAACCGCCCACGTCCCATCAACTGATTGGCCCCAGGCCTACCACTATACAACTAATACTTGCCTGCTTGTTTCTTTTCCTTGTGAGTGTGAGCAAGAAAGGGGATAGACACGGGAAAGCAGACCTGGGGTTTGACTGTTCTGTTGGAGTGGAAGAACATAATTGAGTGCCTGCCCCTTCTCACTTCTGGTTCATCAAGATAGGGTTCCAAGTTGATCGGAATTTCTTCCATTCGCAGTCCAGAAAACTACTGCTTTCAAGCCTACGTGCGCAGGAGCGCACTTCCGTTTTCTACTTCGGAGCCGGGTCGATAAAAGAACCAAATATCATAGCATAGATTGTTCATGTCGTGAAAAAGAACTTGTCAACGTGATAGATAGACTTCGTCTTACAGAAAAGATAAGAAAAAGCGAAGCGGGAAGGGTCACAAAGAGCTTATTTTGGGCTCTGTTCCCGAGGCATACTCAGATAGATAGATAGAGAGGTGTCAGGCTAGCTTTCAAACAATGTCAGCAGAAAACATCTATATAAATTCTCACACGTCCCCATTTTCATGGTCTTTTTTCTTGCACCAGGCTTGCTTTGCTTACCTAAGAAACAAGTAAAAAATCGGATATGTTTTAAAACTGCGTAAGTTTCAAAAGCTTGATCCGCTAAATAACCTTCTTTCTTTACTCTCGTTCACGTTTACGGTAGAGTCATTCTATCTCTATAAAGCAACTGCTTTACAACCTACTATGCCTAGAGCCTCATTTGAGTGTATGAAGCTGATTGGAAGGATGGGAGAGAACAAAGAATGGTACTAGGCTTTCTACCAACGGTGAACCATAAATAGCAGAGATCGAGCCAGGTTAAACAGATCAAGGGAAATCAGAGCGAGAATTTCTTCTGGTGGGTGAAAGGGGCTATCTAAAACTTCAACCTCATAGACAAATCACAGTGTAAGGAAAAAGGCAGCACAAACTGAGCCGTACTATGGCCATTTTAAATTCTAGACAAGATTGGAACTTTGGCTTGTAGATGGAAATAGCCTGTGGGATCGATGATCCGGTTTTCCACGTGTCTCAATTAAAGAAGAGGCGCACAGCGGGAAAGTATCCCAAGTGGATTGACTACTCCTGTTTTATAGCTTAGGGAAAAAGATCACTTACTCTCTAAGGTCCTCCTCTGAGATTCTTTTTATACTTTTGATGCACAGTCTCTCGTCTATTTGCCCAATTCAGACTTGGTAGTTCCACGTATACACACGAAGTGGCTCCCTTATCTGGAATTCCTTCTTTTCGTAAGCTTTGTGGATGAGGGGCGGAGCGAGGAAGGGATATTGGATTTTCAAGCCCTTGGCCCAGACGTATTGAAGCTAGCCTATAAAAATAAAGATTATAGGGACTTACACTGATCGATCCTCTTTGAAAGGAACATGCCTAGACTAGCACTTCTACTTATGTATGAAGGTGGATCTCCCAGTCGGTGGACTCCATTCTTTTGATTCCCCTCCTCTAACCTCTTTAAAGATAAAGAGAAAAGCTATTAGGAGGCTTGGGTCAAAGAGCTACTACTTGACAAAAGAGCTACTTCAACAACTACTTATTCGGTCTGCTTTCGGTTTCAAGTTCTTTAGTTAGAACTTTTGGGGCACGCACAAAGATCACGTGAACTCAATGGTGTGCGTAGGGTAACTAAAGAAGCACTAAAAGAAGGCAAGAGCATGCCTCACTCACTGAGCACAATGCCCTACCTACCATCTCGATTCTCAACGAATTGGATGCTCACCACATATTTAGTATATGGGTGTATGCTCGCGAAACCTACTTCACTCCCACCCACCTCTGATTGCATTAGCCTGCTGATTGATCCCGGCAAGGAATGTGGTTCGGCAAAGGCTAAGCCCGGGTGAAATCCAATAGCGTATGGCGATAATGTCATCCCCACCGAATCCTAATCCTCATCTTCAAAGCAAGGCTATCCACCAGGGCTTCCAAAGCTAGGCTATCCTCGGCAAAGAACCAAAGGAATTTGAAAATCCTTGAATCGATAGACTTTCGTACAACGGCACAGCTCCTCAGCAAATCTAATCCCAATACGAATTCCAGAATAATGCTATAACGGAGCCATCCTTTCCAATCGAATCTGTATCCTCAGTTTCGATGAAAGCTATCCCCACACCAGCCTCAAGAAAAATCAGAAGCTATTCTATTAGAGTATGATAAGGAAAGTCAAGCGGACCCGTACCCAGTAGTAGATTTCCTTGAATGAGGTTTCTCTGATCTGTTGACGGCATTCTTGAAGTGAAGCTTTCTTTCTAACTAAGAAAAAGAACAAAAATAGATAATAAATGGTATGGTGAGAGTAGTCAAACGTTTGCTTCTTGTCCCAAATGCACAACGTTTGCTGATACAACGTACAAGATAACAGCCATGCACGAAAGGTAAAGATTAGGAGGGGTGGAAGCCTCGGTAAATATAGCGAAAAGTCCAGAGATAGCGAAAAGTCCAGAGTTCCTCATGAAGGTTTTCAAGTTTAAACAATGGTTTTCTAAAAAGAATAATAACTAGTCATTAATGTATCAAATCCGAATAGGTAGATCAACCACTGCCCCCTCGGTTAGACATTGATATTAGCATTGGCCCTTACTACAAAGCCTATTTATTATTTGGATGTTACCTATTAGCTGCTAAGCACAAAATACGTTCGAGATGAAAGTGCATTGTTTTAATTGCTACTATACACACCAACCAGATCTCACTTCTCAATGTTCTCATGCATGATGTATTCCCCCGCACCAAAGCCGGCTTGAGTAGAACCTTAGACGGTCTTAGCACTGTAAGGTAAGCAGGTGCTTTTGCGCTTAGCCGTGCTCTTGTGAGTGACACGCTACGCCCCACCCAATGTTCCAGAATTCCTGTTCAATCAGTCAAGACTTCCTTACACTCTCGTTTTAGCTTTCTTACACGTCGTCTATTGAATCAGAAATGAATATTATTTCTTATAAAGATGAAAGTGGGGCTGCGCTCAAGAACTAGTGAAGTAAATCAAACTAATGGTTGGTTGGGGAAGACGGATTCTACTAGCATTCATGTGGGTAGCATTGGAATGCGGGGAGCAATCACTCGAAAGCACGGGATTCTACTTTACTTTCTTTCTGCCTACCATCTTAGAAATGAAGTCAATAGTGGATTAGTTGGATTGAGGAGGAATTTCTTTCATACGATCAGACCCAGTCCACTTCTCTGCAATTCATGGGAAATCCTGGCATTCTTGCTTTTATGCCTCAAGTAACTCCTACTTTCCTTGCTTTTGGTGAGACGGAGCACCTGTAACTGAACATTGCTTGCCTAAGATGCAGTAGAAAGAAATTGCAGAGTTAGGTATTATATCACATAGAAAACGAAACGTGGAAAAAAGCTTTTGGTCTTGCCTCGCTCCTTCCTACGAATCTCTTCGTTTACGATGCGGTCACGGACATAGTAGAGAATTTGGCGTTGCCACATAAACATATAAGTAAGGTTGTGGACCAACTATCCGGCATAGAGGGAAAAAAAAAGCAGTGTGCCTTCTACTCATCGCCCAATGGGTACTCGACCGACTTCAATTGGTTCACGATGTGGTTGAACTCGCTTATGTGCTCGGCGAGGTACTTTAGGCCATTTTGAGGTGAAACAGCCGACGCAGGAGATGAAGTTTGTTTGAACTAAAGGGCGAAAGCTATATATAAATATACCGAAATGAAAGAACTGCTGTTTTTAGCAATTGAAAGTTGGGGAAATAGCTCAGTTGGTTAGAGTGCTGGCTCTGGGAATCCACGGATCACGCCACACTCGGACAGTTCGCCCATTGCCAATATGCCAGATGATGGATTCCTTGGTTTTAGTTAGTCGCTGCTCTTTCTATGGCAGTGGTTGATCCTCTCGTCGTGGGTCGGTTTAGTCATTAGCTCGAGAGGACAGGGGAGAGATAGGAGACAATCTATGTAACCTTAGCCTACCCCAATAGTAAGTATCGGAAAAAGGACTCCTTCTCGAAAGAGATAGGCAGTCATCGCATTATCTACTTGATTATGATATTTATTTTTATCCAACGGATAATGCAAATCGAGGGCTCGCCCGCCTATAAATTAAATAAATTAAAGTGAAAGTTCAGTACGAACTGGTAGAGCGAGAGCAGCTAGTTTAGAAGGAAAAGAAAAACCTACTCAGTGGTAAGTTAGGTCATTCCTTTCCGGCTATCAGAAAAGAGTATGATCGAGGGTCCCATAAGGCAAAGGGAAGGTGCTCCCCCGACCTACTACCCTCGGAGAGATTCCTACGGTTGCAATGGTGAGTTGTGAACTTTGTAGAGCTTCGTTCTAGTTCCATCATTTTTCTGCATTCTTTCTAAAGTGCTAGTTTCCTCTATTTCTAATATCAGAGTAACACGGGAATTCTCTCTGGGAATCCGCTCCCCCTGCTTGCTTGTATTGGGCATTTGGCAGAGGCAGGTTCTCCATCATTAAGAGGCTTCTCACTTTGGTATCGATATGCGTCTGAACTCCTCCACTAGGGGTACACACAACTCTGGACTTGTGCAGCTAATAGATTCCTTTCTCAAAACAGCCTATTTTTGAGGAAATGCCCATGGGAATACGGTTATTGGGATACCACAGGGGAGTACCATCTCACCGGTCCTTATGAACAGCTTTCCCCACTGAATCATTAGATCACCCGCTTATGTTCCCTAGTTGTCCAGGTGTGACCTAGTTTGCTTAGTAAGTATGGAAGGACAAAAGACGAGTACAGATGACTACTATTCTCCGGCAGAAAGTCACTCATTTCCTCTTAAAGGTCCCAAAGATATGAGTAAAAAACTCTTAAAAATCAAAGATTTGCCTATTCTTCGTAGTACGAGAATACTCTTACTTCTCATTGACACAGACGAGAAAGAAGTAGAATAAAGGAAGAATGTTAGTAAAAGGAAAAGCAAAATCCATTATATATGCTATATCTCATTCACTGAGTAGTGCAATAAGCAACTATTCGTTGACACCAACTCACTTATACTTGAAGACAGGAACATAGTAAAGTCAGCTAATCCATTGACACATTCTCTATTCTAAGACAAGAAAAAAGAGTAACTGAAGAATAGTACTCTTTCTATTGTTCATTTCCTATGAATCTTTCTTCATTCACTTCATTGAAAAGATATTGTGCATTTACCGAATTTCCTGTCATAGATAGTCTAGTGAAGCTAGCTTACTAATGCCAAGAACTACTACTCACCAAAACCTATCCTTACTAATACACGGCTATATGATATTCTTATTTATTATTCTATTTCTATATTTACTCATATTCTAGTTTCGTAAAGCTATACTTTAGAGAAGGAAAGAGAGATTCTAGGACCACTTGCCCATAAGAATAAGACCGAACTTAACTACCTGTAACTGTCCCAACTGCCCATGTGTACTAACCCCCCGAAATCACTTTCCCTACTGCTACGTTGAAATGAAAATGCCCGCCTCCAATCCGCTTAGTTAGACCAGACTCTCAGACATATGATTGTTGAGTTAGCCAAGTGAGGGGTTCGTTCAGCCCGTCAATAAAGCTATTCTCGGTATAGAAATAGATAAGAAGAGCTCCAATTAGGGGCAGGCGCAATAAGGAAGGTAATCGATTGACGAGACCCACCGGAACTTCAACTTTAAGTCTTCTATACGTTACCTGCCTGGAAACATGTTAGGTCGTGTCTTAACATTCCGTTCTAAGAAAGATTCCACCTCTCCTCGACTACCGAGAACCAGCCTTCTTTCTCCAGCTAGAGGAGAGAGGTTTCTTTCATGTTATATTCCAAAATTGAATACCCTCATGTCTTTACTATGTGTACAAATCCGGCACTTAAAGCGCCCTCCCCAGGGAATGAATGCACGTCCAATTAGAAACTCCCCTCCCTACGTGGGACCTATCTTCCTAATGCCTTGCTTCAACTACTACTTAGAGTTCTCCAACGGACCTGTAGATATGGTATCTAGTTTGCTTTGAATAAATCAAGTTGTAAGAAAGTGATCTATCTCATAGTTCTCCATACCCACATTTATTTCACTGCAAAGACGAGTACGACAAGAAGAGAGGAGTAGTACAAAAGACCCATATCATAGAAGAGTGAGACCTCCATAAACTCTTACCTATCCCAATAGACACATGACCTAGCCTAGCCCCCACCGCCCTATTTCCTGTACCCACGTTCTTTCAATGCCAATACTGCTACTCATACATATGAGACGGCAGAAAAATGGGCGAGAAAAAACATATCTACTTTGTAACGATTCTAGTTTTATTAGACTCCTTACAAGCCAAGCCCTATTTTTGACAAGTCATAGAGTCATCCGCCCTGTTTTCCTCCTATGCTTCTCTATTCCTATCAATAAGCCCTTATCCCGATATTCCTATCAAGAAGAACTCTCTCTGCCTGGCTTTGCTAGCTTCGTTCTCCTTACCATAAAGTCTATTTATTATTGGATCCGACCTGTGAGAAACCAATCTACGTTCCTACATTGGTATTACTAGTTGAGCCTATATGAGCGTACGTTGGATACGGTGCAGTTATATAAGCTAAGAAAGAGCTGCTTATAAAACCTTCTAATATACTGATCGGTGGCTAGGTCATTGGTGCTTCTGCTTTTCTTGCCGTAAACCATGCGGTACAAGCTCAGATATCTTTAGATTGAGCTAAGTGATATCGCTAGGCAACCCCAGCGAACTTCCAACCTAGATCAGTCCTAGAAGTTCGTTGCTCTGATACCGAATCACGGAAGAAGAAGAAAAATTTAAAGACCCAAATATTCAGTTATATCTTATAGCAGTCAGTGGAAAAATGATCATCGGTTCGCGGATTCACTCTGTTCTTCGCTTGAATGGAATTGATTGCCAAAAGCTGGCCAGTAGCGATTTAGATAAACTACTTCATCCAATACCAATAAACCCACCTTTACCTTCTCTTTCTATTCTAACAAATACCTTCTTTTCTCTTTTGTTGCGTAATTGTTCTATTCTAATTCATTTCCTCTCGTCACTCTCCTTTGCACCTCTCCGGACAGGTGTCTTCTTCTCGACACGCCTTTCCTCTCCTTCGCACTGACAAGGTCTCTCTTACAACCTCCTCTGTCTTTGTTTTGTGAAACATCGAATACTGCATCTACACGGCCATAATTGTTGTCTTAGTGAAAGAGGCCAGTCCCCTTTATGTGTTCGATAAGATGACGTTGAGGTGTATTGTCTTGGTTACACACAAAAAATCCATGTATTTGCAAAAATGCCTAATAGATGTAAAAAACTACTAACACTACCGCATATTCTAAATTGTTCTATTGCCCCTGCAGTGTGAGTCTAAATTGGAGGGCGTCAAAAGGCCTCTATCCCTCTTTGTGAGAGGTTGAAGCCACTAACCTCTCTCTGTATTTCAAAAATAGACTCAACTACTTGCTTCTCAAACTGTTGTTGTTGTAATTGTTTTTGAGCTTGAAACTCTTCACTCTGTTGTTGCATCCGTTCGGCTAGATCTGCTTGGATCTTATCCATGGATTCTCTCATAGCTCTAACTTGCTCCTCAAGTTGTCTAGATCGGGTCTGAGTTCCTTCGTTTGCCATGATCGAGCTCTGATAGTCTAGTTTAGCAAAGGCCCATGCCAATGCCATAGTTGTGACGAAAGTACTAAAACAAGTCACAGATGCTTTTAGATAACCAACATACCAAAAGAGAAATAAATAATTCAACAAAGAAAGAAAAAACAGTTCAAGTACAAGTAATTGAATAAATTACCAGAAGCTTGGATTTCTGCTCCGGCTTTCTTAACAGGTTCTCCTAATGGGCTATACTCATCGCTCCGCGCCTTGGCGGCCTCTTCCTATTATTCACCGAAACACAAAACCACCACCAGGAAGAAAAAAAACCTTTTGACAATAAACCCTAAATGACCATCTCCCCATACCCATCCTCATTGTTCCCTATGATCCAACAAAATAGAACACATCTCCCTCTGGATGAAGCCAACAGGTCTCAGACAAGAGTAGTATCTGTGGCTTCATCGAAAACTATCAGCCAAAATAAAATGCATCATAGACCCAGCATCATCCTTCACTGGGAACTACAAAAGCAACATCCAACTTCAACCTGGCGGCCTCTGCTCCGATATATCAGAAAAGAAAACCTTTTTTTTACAGTATGGGAATTTCAA